TTCCTTCCATTCTACCAAAGAATTATCTATAATAATTCGCAAATCCGAATCGGCTAATTGTTCTCTGATAGCACCTGCCCCCGTAGAGATTTCTCGGTTTCGAAATGTCTCGAAACCTTGAGTAGTAAAAAAGAGTGGGATGCTGTATTTCCAGGATTGGATTTCATATTCGAATGAACCTCGTAATCGTAAGAAAGTAGGTTTTTTAGTTATGGACCTAGCAAAAGAAAAATCGAGATAGGTTCCTATATATAATATTGGACCCCCCCCCACAATCGGACGTGAAGGTTTCCTATCATCCGGCTCAAGTAGTTACACCAAATAAAGAAAAGGGTTCTTCTTCTGTTTAAACTTTGTTCGAGAAAACCCTATAAAAAGCTACTCTTTACTCAAGTTCCCAGTAAGGACCAGCCTTTCATTGATTCATTCTTATCTTATTTTATTTTTTATTTTCACTCTAACCTTTTTTACTTTCTTTTATGTTTATTTATGTTTACGAAAAAAAAGGAAATGTGAAATTCTTGAGTAGTCTACTTCCCCTCAAATGATGAATCCCCTGAAAGGAATATTTTTGGACTCGTAAAGGATTTATTTGTCTATATATTGTATTGTTCCATTCGATCTTTTTTAGGTCTCTACTCACCTCGATGGTTATGTGCCATGATATCCCTTGAAGCATATATGCGATATATAAGCTCCCGTAACCATGCCATATTCGCTTGCGCTTGCCTGAACAGAATTTCTTTCTCAAAGAAATGGAATGTATAATTCCACAAAAAGTCTTTTTTCACGAGGTTTTACTAACTATTCCTATATTATCTGTTACGGAATCGACCATGGATCAATCCCCCTTTTCTTCCATTTTGAAGTCTTGAATGCACCCATAATTCTGAGCTTCATGTTCCTCCTCCCAAGATACATGTCAGAGCCGGGGGCATCCCAATCAGATTAAATGGGATGACAGTTTCTCAGTCCAAATCTGTCAAATGAAAATTTCGATCAAATCACACATCGCAATATACTAGGCCCTCTAATTCCCTAAGGGGCTTATCTAAAAGATTCGCAATATAACTAGGAAGACGTTTCAAATACCACACATGAGTCACTGGACATGTCAGTTTGATGTATCCCATTTGGTACCTTCGTACCCGAGAATCAACAAATTCCACCCCACATTCTTCACAAGATTTCGGGTCTTCTTTTTCAGCCCCAATCCCTCGGTAATTTCCACAAGCACAAATCCCACTTTTTATGGGTCCAGAAATTCTTTCACAAAACAATCCATCTTTCTCTGGTTTATTAGTTTTATAATGAAAAGTATAGGGTTTTGTCACCTCTCCAACTATCTCTCCATTGGGTAGAATTTTTTTTGCCCAAGCCTTGATTTGTTGAGGGGAAACTGGTCCAATTCGAAGTTGTTGATGTTTATACTGGTCGATCATAGAATAGAAATTCTGATTCATTGAGATCAAGCTTCCTTCCTATCCATCTGGAAGTTCTTTTCAGATACAAGGAAATGATTCAGTTCCAGGGACAAAGATCGTAGTTCTCGAACGAGCAATCGAAAAGATTCTGGAGCACCCTCTGGGTTAGGTACTGGTGCTCCAATAATCGTAGCACCAAGTACTTCTTGACGAGCTCTAATATGATCAGATTTAGAAGTAAGCATCTCTTGTAAAATATGAGCAACACCAAATCCCTCTAGAGCCCAAACTTCCATTTCTCCTACTCTTTGTCCCCCTTGTTTGGCCCTCCCTCTAAGGGGTTGTTGTGTAACAAGTGCGTAATGCCCACTGGAACGTCCATGGATTTTATCATCAACTTGATGAATTAATTTTAGGATATAGGACTTTCCTATTAGAACAGGTTGTTCAAAAAGATCTCCTGTTCTTCCATCAAATATTCTGCTTTTTCCCGGATATTCGGGTTCAAATACCCATGGATTTTTTGTTTGCTTACTGGCTTCATATAATTCAGAAAACACTAGTTTTCTTGAGGCCTCTTGCTCATATCTCTCATCAAAGGGTCCTATTCTATAATGTTTCTTTAGCAGATCCCCCGCTAACCCGAGCGAACATTCAAATATTTGTCCCACATTCATTCGTGAGGGGACTCCTAATGGGTTGAATACCATATCAACGGGCGTTCCATCTTGCAAATAGGGCATATCTTGTCTAGACAAAATCTTAGAAATTATACCCTTATTCCCATGTCTTCCAGCTACTTTATCACCTACTTTGATTTCACGTTTCTGTGAAATATATACACGAATCCTTTCTGGATTATAATTGGAAACCCCCTTTCTATGGATCCATCTCACATCAATAACTCGACCCCTTCCCCCTATAGGTAGTCTTAGAGAAGTTTCTTTTGAAGTGGATACCTGAATGCCAAGTATAGCTCGTAATAATCTATCCTCCGGGGCATATGACGATTCGCTTGCTGTCTGAGGTGTTAATTTACCTACTAAGATATCACCTGTTTCTATCCAAGATCCCAG